TAGATACGAATCGAGCAGGAAGGGGGGGATCAAAAAAACTAATAAAGAAAAAGGATACAAAGTTATATATAAGTCGCTACCCCCCCTTGGTATTTCTTTAAATTTAATTGAATTTTGTTTAATTAGACGGAAGTTCTTTAAAAACTTCTGCTTTCTTTAAAAGATTCTGAACAGTTCCTGTAGGTTGAGCACCCCTTTCAAGGAAGTATAGAATAGCAGGAACATTTAAATAAGTTTGATTCTTCATTGGATCATAAAATCCCACTTTTCTAAGATCTTTTCCTTCTCTTCGGGATCGAACATCAATTGCAACGATTCGATAGACGGCTCATTGGGATAGATGTAGATGAACAATACCCCCCCTAGAACCGTATAGGAAGTTTTCTCCTCGTACGGCTCGAGAAAAAATGATTTGATTCGAATGAACCTAGAAAATCAATTAGACTTTAATTTCATTCGTTTTTTGTCCTTCCTGAAAATTTAAAAGAAACCATTCGTACTCATAACTCAAGTTGAATAACTTTCAAATAGCTCAAAAGGAAATTCTTCTCTTTAGTCAATTTCATTTATTGAGTTGTCTTTACCCGCTTTTTTTGTCTCGTTTAAATTTAGATTTGGATGATCCAGTTATTGAGACTATCGAGACAATTAAAATGGGTTTACTTGTTCTTAGATCCTTTAATCTTTATTAAAAATCATTGGGTTTAGACATTACTTCGGTGCTTCTTAATACTTTCAAAATGGCAGCAACATACCCTTTCATTTGAATTGGAAATATTTTTTAAATTTGATTTCTTTCTATTAAAGAATCCGATGGACAGTTGATTCCCGCGTAATACACTTTGAATCGAAAAAGTTTGATCAATTACAACAAGTTTCCAATTTAAAAACAAAACTTGTTGAAATTGGATTGGATCCTTTTTATTTCTATATTATTATTATATATAGAAGATACGTTTACGAAGTTGTTCCAATTGATTGATTGGCATTAACCCTAGATCCTTGCCCCCCAGAAATGAATTAATCCTTTCGACTTTTCGACTCGAGCTCCATCGTAGACTATTTACAACCCAACAAAAAAACAAAGGATTCGGGTGTAACAGAACAAACGATGTCGAGACAAGAGCATCTTCATTCCTCGATAAATCGAAAATAAGATGGTGGATCTAAAAATCCACAACGGATCGTGTCCTTCAAGTCGCACGTTGCTTTCTACCACATCGTTTCAAACGAAGTTTTACCATCACATTCCTCTAATTTGGAACCAGTATGGAATTGATTCAATTATGGAATCATGAATAGTCATTGGTTCAGTTGTACATAAACATCGTAATCTAGACTTTTTATTTTCTTATTTTAAAATAAGAATATGATGTAATATCTGTATGTGGAACGATTTTTATGAAAAAGTCTTAGCAAAACAAGATATTTAACATCCATAAATCCATTTTAACATACAAAAAAAGTATCTATATAATACAAAATAATAGAAAGTAGAAAGAAGATATATATATAACTATATATAATATATAAACAAATAACTTATTGACTCTGCATCTTCAAGTGACTAAATAGGATAGATTAGCCTATTTCCTACTTTTTCAATACCAAAGATTCAACTGACAAGAAATCATTAATATTAAATATTAATAAAGTATTTATAAAAAAATATCTATAATTGAAAAAGTTTCCTATTTAGAAATACTATCTTCTTTGAAGGAAATTCGCCAATAAGCAGCATGTTTAATCCGATAAGTCTTTCCTTGACTCATCACTGATTTAAAATAGATAAATAGATCAAAGATAAAGAAGAAATAATCCAATTTTTTTTTCGCAAGTAGATCAAAAAAGAATATAAGTAAAGATTTGAATCTTTATTCTTTTCATCTGATTACGAAAATCAAAATATAAAAATTATTTGCATTGAAATAGAACGATACATACATACCATATAAGCTAAATATTTCCTCATTTTATATGTTTATATGTATTTTGTTTAACATAGGGATAGGGTTGAATAATATTTCAATAATCAAATCTTGTCATAAAGTGAATAAAAGGAATAGGATAAATCATCCCTGCCTCAATCGTTCTATAGATTTCCAATTTTTCATTAGAGTCAACCACGAAATACCTAAAAAAATGAAATAGAAAAAAAAAATACATTGGCTCCATAACATAAAAAAATATGTTATAAAACATATGTTATGGAACTTGATCATTTGTTAATGAGATTCGAACAGATATTTAAATTAATACTGATTTACTCCCGACCACTCCATTATCTATAGCAATAATAGGAATACTATAGTAATAGCATTAAAATCCTCTGGGACGGAAGGATTCGAACCTCCGAATAGCGGGACCAAAACCCGTTGCCTTACCACTTGGCCACGCCCCATTTCAATTTATAATCTAAACTAAGAAACAATAAAATTGGTATTGGTTGTTTGTCAACTCCAGTCCAAATATCTATATATCTATAGAATAAACGGGTAGT